GACTATAAGATATTCTATTTTTCCATAGAAATGTGTTCGCTCAAGAAAGACTCCAGAAGATATTGATCGTAAATAAGAAGACTGTTTACGAAGAAACAGGAATAAATATTCGCATTCATATACATAAGAATTATGTAGGAACCAAAAGAATCTTTTCTTTCTTTTTGAAAATACGTAAATGGATTTCTTTGAAGTAAAGAGACTATTCAAATTATGATATTCGTGGAAAATCAATCGCAATAAATGCAAAGAAGGAACATCTTTGATCCAACATTGAAGGATTTGAACCAAGATTTCCAGATGGATGGGATGGGGTATTAGTAGATCTGACACATAATTTAAATGCGATAATTTATCCTCTAAAAAGGGAAATATTGAATGAATAGATCGTAAATTCTGAGATTTTGGTATTCTTTTTTCTTCAAGGGAAGATACTAATTGCGACGAGAATGGAATTTCCAGAATGACTCCAAAACCTTCTGATACCATTTGAGAAGAAAAATGAGAAGAAAAAGGATTCTTGTGTCCCCAAAATCCATTTTGGTTAGAATAATTCACCGAAGAAATCAAAGATTTCTGTTGATACATTCGAATAATTAAACGTTTCACAAGTACTAAACTAGATTTATTGTCATAACCTAGAAATTCCACAGGTTCGTAAAAAATCAAACTATTTAAGCTATGATAATGAGCAAGTGAGTAAATATACTCCTGAAGGAGTAACGGATATAGGAAGTTTTGTTGCCGAAATCTATCTTTTTTCAATCTAAATATCCTTTTAATTTGTAATTCTGCTATTGAAATACATTTCTAATGTAACCAAAAAAGAGAGGCACTTCTTGTGTTATGAAATGATACATAGTGCAATATGGTCAGAACGGTGTATGCGTATGCTCTATGTAGTATATTGTTTCTCTTATACTAAACTTATACTAAAAGAGTATTTAGAAGAAAAGAGTCTAACTTATAACTATGTCTATATATAACTATGTCTATACTTATATATATATACTTTTATATATTTTTTATATTTTTATACTGTACTTTGATGTAAAAAAAATAATGAGAATTTAAGAAGTAAAAGATTATATAAAAGTTAGAACAAATAAAGAATATATACCCCGGAGACAGAGAGTCCAATCTACAGATCTTTTTCCTTTCCCTTTCTATCCAATTTGGTTTTCTTTTCCTAGTTAATATAACTAGAATAACAATAAAAGAAAAAGAAAGAAAATAGAAAATAACAATAAGAAAAAGGGGTAAAAATCTTTTATTTTCGCAACCCAATCACTCTTTTGACTTTGGAAAAGATTCTTTTTTTATCACTATACTATTTCTTCTACACATCCGTCTCCAATCCACAATAACGAATAATTAGGATTCATAAAAAAAAGAATCAATGGTCCACTCACAATTTACAAGAGAACCTTTTCCCACATCAGGCACTAATCTATTTTTAACGTATAATTAGTAATTCGATCGGGTAATCATTCAAATTAAGAAAGGAAGCTCGTTTCTTTTTTGTCTTACTCGAATTGGAGCCATAAGGCTCTATCCATTTATTCACTAGACCTGAAATACTTTACTGAACTTCAAAATTGTTATAAAAAGAAAAATTCTCGTTCTATTTCTATTATGAGTACTAGAAATCTTATTTTTCTATGATTATATTATTCTTTTTTCTATTCTGTTTACGACATGCTTTTTTTTCCATTCATTACCTTTCAGGATCAGTCGCGGTCTTATAAACTTTACCAATAGTCTAGACGAATTCCTTCATCCAAATGTGTAAAAGATCATAGTCGCAATTAAAAGCCGAGTACTCTACCGTTGAGTTAGCAACCCGGATCAATATGAGGTGTAGATATGATCGAAATAAAAAAAATCAAGCAAACTCATCCATTTTACTAATTTTACTAAAGTGAAGGAAAGATCCAATAGGGGAATGGGGATAAAAAGATCTATTTATATACGATCAAATTATATTTGTTTGAGACGCCATTGTCAATATGAATGGACTCTTTAGAAAACAAATTTCAAGAAATTATATAGAAATTTGTGTTGGATTAGCACAACATAAAGAATAAATAAGAACTTTGAGCGGAAAAAAATAAGGAATTAAGGAAAAGGTAAAGATAGAAAAAATAGCGCCTTTCTTTAATCAAAAAAAGAAAGGTACAATACAAATACAAGAAGAACCCCCCTTGTTGGGGGGTTCGACAAAAAGAAGCAAGAAAAAAATACGAATAAGAAAAAGAAGAATAAAATAAGTATGAATAGAACAAAAAAAGAATAAACTTTGAATAAAGAATTACACAAAGTTAGTTACCCTATCCTTTTTTTATTCACGATTCTTGTTTTTACTTTCTTTTTTATCAAAAGAAACTCGAAATTCTTTAAAGAATTCTGCCTTCCTTAAAATATCATAAACAGTTCCTGTGGGTTGAGCACCTTTTTCAAGGAAATATAAAATAGCAGGAACATTTGAATAAGTTTGATTCTTTATCGGATCATAAAAACCCACTTTTCGAAGATCTCTTCCTTCTCGTCGGGATCGAACATCAATTGCAACGATTCGATAGATGGCTCATTGGGATAGATGTAAATAAAAAATGCCCCCCTAGAAACGTATAGGAGGTTTTCTCCTCATACGGCTCAAGAAAAAATGATTCTAATTTCTAGAATTTCTATTTCTATCTATTTATATAGATAGGAATAAAAATGGATCCATAAAGAATTAGACTGTAATTTGAGCCTTTTTTCCTTCTTTACAGAAAAAGAAAAGAAGATTCATTCGTACTCCTAACTCAAGTTGGGTAGTTTTGAAAGAGTTTGAAAGGAAATCCTTAGAATTTCTTGAGCTGTCTCTAACCTCTTTTTTTGTCTCCTTTCGGATCTATTTTTTTTTTCATCATTCTGATCCAATTGTTGAGACTAGTGAAAATAGTGTTTCCTTGTTCCGGAATTTGTTGTCTTTGCTTTGCACTTTGTGAAATCATTAGGTTTAGACATTACTTCGGTGATCCTTACTCCTTTTCAAAAAGGCAGCAACATACCTTTTGTTTTTTCTATGGAAAAGGGAAAAATAATACGAACGATTGATTCCTTTGTGATACACTCTTGATCGAAACAGTTTGAAAATTTCAACAAATTTGATTTTTTTCATTTCAAAAACTTGTTCAAATTTGAACCTCTCCGTTTATCTATATTTCTATATTGATGATCTATTTACAAAGTTGGTCTAACTTATTGATTGTCACTAACCCTAGATTATTCCCCCGATAAATGAATCAATCATTTTTGCTCGAGCTCCATCATATGCTATACCTTTCTATACCATTAGTATCTTTATTTAGCAACCCAAGACAAATTCAATTAGGTTCCTAGCAGAACAAACTATGTCGAGACAAGAGCATCTTCATTCGTATAGAAAATGGTGGATGTCAGAATCCACATCCAATCATGTCCTTCAAGTCGCACGTTGCTTTCTACCACATCGTTTCAAACGAAGTTTTACCATAACATCCCTATAATTTTGATTATATTTTAAATTGGAACCGTATGCAATTGATTCAATATGGAATAATGAATAGTCATTGGTTGAACCGATACATAAGAATCTACACTTAAAAATAAGTGTTTATCCGGAGATTTCACTTCAAATTACCCCATATTTTCTCATATGAATAATATCACATGAAAAAAACAAATAAGTTTTAAGCAAACTTATTTACATCTTCAACAGATCTTTCGAGATTTTCCATCATAAAAGATCCTTCTTTTTCTTTTAAAAAAAGAAAAGAAATTAGAAACCTCAAAAAAAGCCTTTGACTTTCATTTCATTCAAATGAAAAAGAAATCCCCATGAATGGATAAAAGTTTTTAGCCACTTTAACTAAATTTAACTAAATACTATAATACTATAGTAACTAATAACTATACTAAAACTAAACTAAATATTTCATTTCAATATTCATAAATATTCAATTATAGAATAATAAGATTATCTTATTAATAAAAATATACAATATATATATTCTTATGTAAGAATTATGTATTTATGTATTAATATATTCTAATATGAATATTAATTATGAATTATGAATATTTTCTCATTTTTTATTTATGAAAAATGATTTCATGATTATAATATTATTATTTACTTTATTTACTTATTATTTACCATCTCCAATTGAATCTGATTTTCATTTCATTTAAATAAGAGAGATAGTTTGAGAATAAAGTTTCTTTGTTTTCATTATTATGGAGTAAAAAGAGTCTCGTGTAAGGTAAGATCAAAGAGAAAATCAGAATCCTCGGATTCTGATCTTTTGGCATCCATCTCCATCATAGAAAACAAAGAATCGTTAACGAAAAGAATCACGAATATTTAAGAATAAAATACTTTAGTAAAAGAGTAAAAAAAAAAAGATATGATTCTAAGAATCAATCTTAGAATTCAGTGTATCCAACATGAAAAATAAAATTGTTGAATTCAATTTTCAATTTCAATTAGAGAAGAATCCTTCGTTTCTGATGCAAACGATCTGGGACGAAAGGATTCGAACCTCCGAGTAACGGGACCAAAACCCGTTGCCTTACCGCTTGGCCACGCCCCATTCTTATTTGGTCTAAGAAAAACTAAGCTAAATATTGGTTATTCGTCAATAACCAACCAAAAGAAATATAGGACATGTTGTCGCTGGGATTCAACACAATAGATATAGAATCAAAAAGATTAATTGATCATTACTTAGAATTCAATTAAGATATTGTATGAAAATAGAATTCCTTGTATTCTTATTTGATTGGATAATGTAAGGAAGGATTCTTGATTGGGGAGAAGTCAAAGAAAAATCAGAATTTCTTTCTTTTATCTGCTTTTTTATTTTAAAAAATCCCTCAGAAAAACAACTCAATCCAATCTGATAATTTCTTATCATTTCAATTTCATTTTAATCTTTAAGAACAAGAAAAGAATATTTGTTATGTTTAATATCTTTAGTTTAATCTGTATCTGTCTTAATTCTACCCTTTATTCGAGTAGTTTTTTCTTCGCCAAATTGCCCGAGGCTTATGCCTTTTTCAATCCAATCGTAGACGTTATGCCGATTATCCCTTTACTCTTTTTTCTCTTAGCCTTTGTTTGGCAAGCTGCTGTAAGTTTTCGATAAAAATGAAATCTCGATTCAATTCAGAATTTCTTCGATAAAAAAAAGATGAGATTTTTATTCTTAAAATCAATAAGATCAGAAATAAGATTCAGATAAGTCTGGAAATTAGGAACCCTCGATTCAAAAAAGCGAAATTCTGATATTTTCTATTGTATATTCTATTGAAATTGAATAAGGGAAGGGGGCGATGATCTTTAATCAGCTAATCAACTTATTTCTTCTTTTTCCTTTATAAGATTCCATACAATATCTAATTATAGATATGGATATGGCAAGAAATCTTTGGTAATGAAAAAATACGAATCTTATTACATTAGAATATTACATTAGAAAGAAATTCGTAAAAATAGATTGAAAAAAAAACTTCCTTCTTTTTTCATCTTTAGAGCGTCATATCAAAATAGTGTAATAGTGTACAGTGTGTGTCGTAAAATAGGTGATCTATTTCCTTAAAAAAAAAAGATCTTATCTTGGAGATTTGTAATGCTTACTCTTAAACTATTCGTTTACACAGTAGTAATATTCTTTGTTTCTCTCTTCATCTTCGGATTCTTATCTAATGATCCGGGGCGTAATCCTGGGCGTGAAGAATAAAAAAAGAGATGAGATTCGTTTTTACTTTTTTTTCATAGGTATTTCATAGGTAAATGTAGAAATAAATGGAATAGATGCTAGATAAAGATAAAAGATTCATAAAAGAAAATAATCGAAATTTCTTCCGATTCTAAAATCTCAAGTTATCAGGAGGGTCGGAGAGAGAGGGATTCGAACCCTCGGTACGAATAATTCGTACAACGGATTAGCAATCCGACGCTTTAGTCCACTCAGCCATCTCTCCCCATTCCAAATTGGAAATTTCTCATGTGATTTCATACGTGAAGTGAAGATTGAGAACAATTTTTATTTTCTTCGAAACATATTTCTCCAATAGAAAGAATACCTTACTTCTTTTATTTTGTACAAAAGGTTCATTTCCCCGGCCTGGTTAAGTATAAGTACTGGCCGGGACAGTACTTCTTTTGTTCCAACGAAGAAAAATTGTTAGTGAAACAAGAAGAGTAATTTTCATTGCCATTCCTAATTCTTAGAAATTAGATAAGATTCTAATAGATAGATTATCTTAGAAATTATTTAAGAAATTATCTATATCTAGATTAATATAGAATATTCTATATATTCTATAATTCTATCTTAATATGAATATGATATATTCTATATTGAAAATTGAAATATGAAATTTAAATCTAAAATGTTAGAGATTCTATATCTATTCTTAGTATCTTCTAAGTAATTCTAGTAAATTAGAGTCTAAATTAGAATATTTAGTCTTTATAGTAAAAGTGTTCTGTTCTAGTAATATCTAGTAATAGTATTAGAGTATAAAAGTAATGTAATAATGTAATATAGTACTAATATCTTTCGTCTTTATTTTATTATTCTTAAGTATAAGAATAAGATTCAGAAATTCATTAATGAAAAACGAATTTCATTATAAATGAAAGTTGAAGTTGAGAATTCTATTCATCTTAATAATTCTAATTCACTTAAGAAATCTTAATAAGAAGGAAGTATTAAGAAAGAAAAGAAATAGATCTTAGAAATCTTATAAGAGAAAGAATCTCAAATAGAAAACACATATTTCTACTATTTTAAATCTTTTACTTGTTCAAAGCAAAGGACAAGCTTGAAAGTTTGAGGCCCAATTTACCCGAATTCAGAAAATCTGGCGGTTCAAGTGAAGGGAGGTTTCAAAAAAAGAGAATACTTAAAACTTTAGTACACTATTGAAATTTGACTAAACTTTTTGCTATTAACCTATTCTTTTTTTTTTCAATCCCGCGCCGCAGCAGAACAAAATACGTGTTAATGCTGGAATTTTCATGATTCTGATGCTATCTTGACTACGTCTGATTACTTTGTTGGACAAATAGTCCATTCATATCCAATAATGAATATGTAGCGGGTATAGTTTAGTGGTAAAAGTGTGATTCGTTCTATTAACAACTTAAATAGTTAAGGGGTCTTTCCGTTTTTTTTCATATTCCGATCAAAAACTTTATTTCTTAAAAAGATTTAATCCTTTCCCCCTCAATAGGACATTTGAGGAAAGAATATACATTCTCACGATTTCTATCCAAAAGGCAATCAGAATCTTAATAAAGAATTTGGATTATGGAGTCGAGAAGCATAATTTTTTTGATTGGTTCAATTTTTCCAATTGAATGAGTATGAATAAAGGATCTATGGATGATAGTACAAAACTTTCAATCGTAACTAAATCTTCAATTTTTGCGCTGAAAAAGGGGGATATTGAAGCCAAATAGCT